ATATTATAATTATTGGTGCTAGGCCCATAGAGGTAATTCTTGATATAATAAGGAATATTATTGGTCTTTTAACACGTTGGGTTGATTTTGTACCTAGTGTTTGGGTTGGTACCATTGTATTGATTAGAATGTTTAAATAAAAAAATAGGTTTATTAACGATCCAATAATTAGGGCAATAATTATAGGGGTATTAAATTTGGTTAGTACTATAATGGCTAATATTTTTGGTATAAATCCAGTCAGTGGGGGAATTCCAGCTAAGGAGATTAGTAAAATGGAGATTGATAATTGTGTAATTGGTGAAATTATTGTAATTTTTCTCAGTTGTTTTGAGGTTGTTAAGTTTGCTGAATTTATTAGTATAAATAGTGGAATAATTAGTGAGCAGTATACTGCAAAGTAGAATATTGATATTGTTGGCTTATCTACTGATATAAATCTTATTATTCATCCTAGGTGTCCAATTGAAGAATAAGCTATAATAGATCGTAACTGTCTTTGGTTTATTCCCATAATTCCGCCTAGTAGAGCATTTAACCCTGCTATTAGGGGGATAAAGGGTCTTGATATTTGTCTAGTAAAGAATACTAATATTGCTAATGGAGCCAATTTTTGTCATGATGATAAGATGGCGCAGGAGATTCATGAGATGGAGGATATCACCGCTGGGTATCAGAAGTGACATGGAGCTCTTCCCAGTTTTAGGAGAATTGAAACTATTAAAATTACTGGTATTATTGATGGAAGGATAGAGTATGGAGATCATATTATGATAGATGAGGTTAGCAGAAGGGCTGATCCTAGTGCTTGTGCTAAGAAATATTTAATAGATCCCTCGATTTCTTTGTTTGACTTAGAAGTTATTAAGATTGGGATGAATCTTAGAAGATTTAACTCTATTGAGGCTCATAGGAATATTCAGTTGGTCCTAGACAGTGCCATCATAGTCCTAGTAACTATGGTTGATAAGGTTAATATTGTTGCTGGTGACCATAAAAATCTCATAAGATTATGGAGGAGTTGAACCCCCTTATAAAGGTTAGAGGCCCATATATAGCCCGGCTAATCTATTTGCTTATATTGATCAGTCAAGAGATCCTTCGTTTCATTCATGAATCAATCCTGCAATTAATACAATAACAAACAATGTGTAGATAATTATTGTTTGAGGATTATAAGAGGTTATTAATATGGTTGGAATAGGTATTAATAGTACGATTTCGATGTCAAATACAATGAAAATAATGGCCAATAGAAAAAATCGTATAGAGAATGGAATTCGTGCAGTTGTTTTTGGGTCAAACCCACATTCAAATGGGGTGGATTTTTCACGGTCTTCTGTCGATCGAGTGGCCAAGACTCAGGCGGCCAATAATACAATTATTGGAATTCTAGTACAGATAATGAATATTGAGGTGGCTTGATTCATTAACTAAAAATATTAATATATTATCTCTTGATTAAAAGTCAAGTGTTATTTCAAGCTCTCTAGTCAGGTATAGGGAGTAGTACTCCTTAATTAACGTCATCAGAGTTATCCGTTCTTCCGGCGCTATACCTATATTAGTGTTATTGCTGGGAAAACTAATATTAGGCAGGTTAGTGATAGGGGGAGAAAACTTTTTCATGTTAAATTTATTAAGTGGTCATAACGTATACGTGGAAAGGTTGCTCGTACTCATACAAATAATATTGCTAGAAAAAGTGTTTTTAGGAGTAGTAAAATATCTGATATAAGTATGTTAGGTATTCTTATAAAGATAATTCTAGTAAATAGTCTTATGACTAGAATATTCATGTATTCGGCCATAAAAATTATAGCAAATAAACCTCTCCTATATTCGATGTTAAATCCTGACACTAGTTCGGATTCTCCCTCAGCGAAGTCAAATGGAGTCCGGTTTGTTTCTGCAAGATTGGTGATAAATCAAGTGACTGTAAGTGGTATTAGTATTATTAGTATTCATGAATATATTACTATTTTTGTAAAGTCTATTGTTATAATTAATACTAGGGCTCTGAGTAGGATTAGTGATATTCTTACTTCATATGAAATTGTTTGTGCTACCCCCCGTAATGCTCCTAAAAGAGCATATTTTGAGTTGGATCTTCAACCAGCTATAAATGTTGCGTAGACATTTATACTCGAAACACATAAAAAATATAATACACTAAATTGTAAGAAGAATGATTGGTGTGAGTGTGGGTAAATTGCTCACATTATTAGTGCTAAAATTAGGGCCATAGTAGGGGCAACTATAAATGGGGATTTATTTGCTGGAGTTGGTTTAGCTTGTTCTTTTACAAATAGTTTGATGGCATCAGAAAAGGGTTGTGGAATTCCTATTAATCCTACCTTGTTTGGTCCCTTTCGTAGGTGAAAATATCCTAGGAATTTTCGTTCTATTAGGGTGTAGAAAGCTATGGCTACTAATGCTATAACTAACCTTAATAGTACAGAGGAGAAAAAGGGGATATTCATATAACAAGAGAGGTTTACTCATGAACAGGGTTTAAACCTGTGGCACTATTCTGCCATCTTGTTAAGTTTGATAACGAGTTGAACGTTTTTATAGATGTTCAAGATCTATTGTTTCCGAAACCTCAAACCGTCACTGAGATTACTCTCTTACCAAGTGCAAGTTGATTGTTCTAAATAAACTAAGTCACATTAGTGTGTGATTATATATCATAAACTGATCCTAAATCAGTTGCACTATTCTGCCAACGCACTACTATAGTTTATATGTTTTATTATTTATATTTAGTTACATGTGTTCTTTTTTATAATAATTATTTTACTCAGGTCCTTTCGTACTGGGAGTAGATTGTTAATGGTCGTGGATAGAAGCTAACCTGGCTTACGCCGGTCTGAACTCAGCTCATGTAGGGAATTATTGGTTGAACAAACCATCTTTATATAACTTTTGCGCTATATAGATACCCTAAGCCAACATCGAGGTGCCAAACCCCACTGTTGATAAGGACTCTTGAGTGGGATTAGCCTGTTATCCCTAAGGTAGCTTGGTCTTATGATCTTAAAAGGGTCATTTATTTGATTAATATATCTTTTATGTAGTGGGTGATTATTTATCCCTGGGTCGCCCCAACCGAATATTTTTATAGTTATAGTTCTATAATTAAAATTAAGCTCTATAGGGTCTTCTTGTCCTTCGAGAATATCTATTTTTCTTCAAATAGAAAATAATTTTTAGGTGATTAATTGAGACAGTTTTTATTTCGTTAACCCTTTCATTCTAGCCTACAATTAATAGGCAAGTGATTATGCTACCTTTGCACGGTTAGGATACCGCGGCCGTTTAACTGTGTGTCACTGGGCAGGTATTATCTCATATTTTATACATGAGACAATGTTTTTGTTAAACAGTCGAAATAATAGTTTGCCGAGTTCCTTAATTAATTATTGTAGTTTATCTGTTGTTAATTACTAGATTTTATTTATTATTGGTAGTTAATACTTATTTTTACATAGTATAAGTGGGTTGGTTAATTTACCCGCTATTTCAACTTTATTTAGCATTTCATTTTATAAATTTTATCATTTTTACATTACGGTAAAGTATTTTATTTGGCTGTTTTTAGGCCTATGAAGGGTATTAGATATTTATATGTATATTGCTTGTACTATTGGGCTTATCCTCAATAGTGTTACACTATAATATTATTATATGTTTTAATGTATAATGTTTGTTGAAAACCAGCTATATTCTTATGCGAATGGTATGTAGCCTCTGTTAAACTGTCTTTTAAAACTTTTTCTACAGTTATTAGTGGGTTCAAAACAGCAGTTTAACATCTCATATAGAATTCGGGATTTTAGTGTTTAATAATTTTCTTGTAAAACCATAATGCACAAGGTACAATTGTTAATAGTTACTTTTATTTATTATTTGTTCCATTTCTGTACTTTTTATTTACTGAGTTGTTTAGTTGTTTATATTATTTGTAATTTTAGAAGATTAGTGTGGGTGGGCGAAGTAAGTTGTTTAACTTTATTTTTAGTGTAAGTAAAAAGCATTTTATATGCTATACTTCGACAGGTGCAATTTCCATTACACCTACTTTGTTACGACTTATCTACCCTTTAGGGTAGAGTGACGGGCGATGTGTGCATGTCTTAGGTTCTATTCATTTTTTTATTTTATAAATTAATTACGGCCAAGTCCACTTTCGTAAGATTTTTTATCTCTTAGTTGATGTTCTGTTTTAGGGTTGTAACCCATCATCACCTTCTTATAGGCTGCACTTTGACCTGATGTATATGAGTTATTAGTCATGGCGGCATACTTATTCTTTTAAAGGTATGCTTACAACGGCAGTACACATGCTGAATATCAAGAGAAGGTTTGGTATACGTGGATTATCGAGTTATGAGACAGGTTCCCCTGGTTTTATAAGACACCGCCAAAATCTTTGAATTTTAAACTGTTGTTCGTAATATTCAACTATATTTTATGTCATGAATAGATGGGTATCTAATCCATGTTTTAGTTCATGATTTCATTTTTATTAGATAAGTTTGGGACATAGATTATAAAAATTAGACTTTTACTATTTTTTAATTTATCATTAACTTAGTTTATATTTTATTAACTTGGGCTTATCGTCTAACCGCGGCAGCTGGCACGAATTTTGCCAGCCCTTAAACCATACTCTTTTCTTGATTTCTCAAATTGAAAAGTGTTATTTACTGTGGCGCTCTGCTGTATAAGAATATTCTTAATACATTTATTAGATCATTTAGTGTTTAAATAGTGCGGGGCTAAATATTTTACATGTATTTTGGTTGGTGTAGAGTTAATTTTTCAGTCAGAATCAAACTGGTAGTAGGAGAGATAATCTCTTTTTCGGGGTATGAACCCGCTAGCTTGAATAGCTTATCCTACTAGGCACTAGTATCAATGTACTCTTTTAAATCTGCAATTTAATGTTGTTACTCAACTATGGTGCCAGCATCAATTAGTGATTATTTCTGGTTTAGTGATTACCATAACTACTGGAATAAGATGTATAAGTATTAAAGTATAATCTTTAGATTTAACATTTATTAGTGAATTGGTTGTTATTGTAGTTCTTCCGTGATTTATGGATGTAAATATATAGAGTGAGTATACTGCAGTGAAGAATCTTACCAGTCCTAGGGTAATAATACTTCATGTAGTGGTAGATATAATGGAAGTTATTAATATAATTTCTCTAAGAAGGTTAATTGTGGGAGGGGCAGCTATATTTCTAGCTGTAAACATAAATCATCATAGGGTTAAGATTGGTATTAGAACTATTAGACCTTTGGTTATATATAGCCTTCGTGTAGATGTAATTTCGTAATTTATATTTGCTATTACAAATAGTGCTGAGGATCTTAGACCATGCGCGATTATTATAGCTAGTGCTGCTTGTATGCCTCAGTTTGTATTAGAATTTATTCCTGCAACTATTAGTCCTATATGACCAACGGAGGAATAAGCAATTAAGGATTTTAAGTCTGTTTGACGTATGCAGATTAATCTTGTTACAACTGCTCCCGTTAACGCCACTCTTATTTGAGCTGAGGAAAGGTGCTTTAGTATGTGTCTGAATAAGAATGATATACGAAGTAGCCCATATCCCCCAAGTTTTAGAAGGACTGCAGCTAAGATTATAGATCCTGCAATAGGGGCTTCCACGTGTGCTTTAGGAAGTCATAAATGGGTTGTGAATATAGGTAGTTTAACTAGAAATCCTCCAAGTGTTATAAGTCATGCAATTGTTACTATTGGGTAGTCCGTTGGGAAGCTTATTGATATGAATATAGGTATGTGTGTTGTTTTTGAAGTCAGATAGATTTTACATAAAGCTACTAGTATTGGTAAGGAGGCTGCAACTGTATAAATTATTAAATATATACTTGCTTGTAGACGTTCAGGCTGATAGCCTCATAGTATAATTAGGGCCATGGTTGGAACTAAGGAGGCTTCAAATCAAATATAAAATATAAATATGTTAGAAGAGTTAAAACATAATAGTAGAATTAATGTTAATACTAAGATATTAATTGTGAAAAATTTTGGGTTTGTATTAGTAGTGTAGATTTTTGTCCTTGCCATAATTATTATAGCTGCTACTCATACCGTTAAGATTGACAGGGATGTTGATAATATATCTGTGGCTGAGAATGTTGTTAGTATAGTGTATGGTATTGAGTTTAGTATAAACACTGAGTAAATGGTAGTTATTATAATTAATGTAACTAATGTGACTCATATATAGGCTTTCGTTATTATTGGGAGTAGGAGCATAGATAAAATTATTAGTGAAATTTTTAGCATTTTGTAGAGGTTAACGATTTTAGTATATCATTTCCATATGATCGGGACATTGAAACTATTAGTCCAAGTCCTAGTCTAGCTTCACATGCTCCAAATGTTAATAGAATTACTGCTATGGCAGTGTTTGGAGCCCTGCAATTTATTAATATTAGTGGTACAAATAGTACTAGTCTTAGTGTAATTCCTTCCAGGGATAGTAGTGTTATTAGGAAGTGTGTCTGATTAAATACTATATTTGCTATGGCCAGTATAGGTAATAAGCATATAATTGTTAGGGCTGTATTATTCATAGAATTGAGAGGTTTCTCTATCTTCGACTTACAAGGTCGTTGCTTAAAATGTTAGCTCTCAATTCTCAGATAGCGCACTTAGCGATCGTTGACACCCAAGGTCAGTATTTTAATAAACTACTATCTGTGTGTAATATAGTTATATATTTTTAGCATGAAAAGCTAGCGTGTTATTTACACCATACACACTATTTAGGGGGACGGCCCATGTCATTTTCTTCAGAAATGTGCTTTATAATTAAGCTACCTAAATATAGCAGGGACAGTGTTACTATTACTAAGATTGAGGATATTATTAAATAGTTTACAGGTTTTGTGTTAAATATTTTTATTATTATATTAGACGCTAAGAATCTGGATCTTGACATCCCCTGTCCACCTAAGGTTTCTAATCAGGACTGATCTAAGGATTTTAGGTAGTTATGGGAGATATATATAGGTGCTTTTATTGTAAATTGTGAGGATAGAGGTACTAAGAATCATATAAGGCATGATGCATAATGTGTTATAGGGATCACTATTATTAGAGGGAGGTGTTTTAATTGTTGGGTGTTAGTATATCATGCTACAATTAATCCAGAGAGTACTATAATTATTGGCATATTCTTTATTCTTGAGGTTATAATTATAGGTTCTTGGTTTATTGGTATAATTCAGATTAAGGCTGATCCAGAGATGATCGACATAGATGATAAAACTAACATTGGGGTTGTTAAGGATGTTCCCTCATCTAGGTGTATAAATGGTGTAGAGTTTGATGGTCCTCAAATTGTTGTTAATCTGAATCGTGTGGTGTAAAATGATGTCAGTCTTACTGTAAATAAAATAATACATAATATTAATAAATTATTTGAGTAGAAAACTGAGGATTCAATGATCATGTCTTTGGAGTAGAATCCTGATATAAATGGTGCCCCACATAAAGCTATATTAGCTAAGATGAAGCATGATGTTGTTGTTGGTATTTGTGTAGTAATGTTTCCTATTCATCGGAGGTCTTGTCTATGTATGTGCCTATGAATCAGTGTTCCTGCGCAGATAAATAATAGGGCCTTAAATAGTGCGTGGGTAATTATGTGGAAGTACGCTAAGCTAACTATTCCTAGGCCCATGGAGGCTATTATTATCCCAAGCTGACTTAATGTAGATAGAGCAATAATTTTCTTTATGTCACATTCCGTTACTGCTCTTAATCCGGCTATAGTGGTTGTAGATACTGCAATTAATAATAGAAGTTGGTTAAATCATGGAGTTGATCTAAGAAAGGGGTAGAATCGAATTAGTAGAAATACCCCTGCCGTAACTAGAGTAGATGAGTGTACTAGTGCTGATACTGGTGTAGGTGCTGCCATTGCAGCAGGTAATCATCTAGAGAATGGTATCTGTGCTCTTTTTGTTATAGCGGCCAATATAATTGCTCCCCCCTGCCAGGTGATAAATTCAGATTCCCATATATGGATAATGTTTCATTGTCCCTGGTTCAAGGTTCAAGCAATTGATAGTAGTAGTATAACATCACCGATTCGATTAGTTAGAGCAGTAATTATTCCAGCAGCAAGAGATTTAGGATTCTGGTAGTAAATTACTAAGATGAACGATACTAAGCCTAGCCCATCTCAACCAAGTAATAAGATTATTAAATGTGGGAAGAAAATCAACATATTTATAGATAGTACAAACAGTAGAACTAGTACTGTGAATCGGTCGATAAATTTATCATCTTTTATGTAAATAGTGGAAAATTTTAGTACATTTGCTGAAATTAGTAGTACGGTGGCTGAGAATATAGTGCCTGTAGGGTCAACAATAATTGTTATTATAACTGGAGTTGTTGAAATATTAAATATCACCCATTCGATTAATGTGGTCCTGTTAACTAGTATTAGGTAGGCAGACATTGGTGCTATTAGTATGAAAAGTATTCATATGAGCATTCTAGCCTGTTTATGGATATTGAATTTTATGGACATGAAAAAGAGTATTAGATACATTTCTGAATCCACAGCTCAGTGGTTTTTTTAACCTACCTTTCTTTTGATTAGTTTTTAAGTAAATTAATGTTGTTAATGATTCCGACAGCTTTGTCATAAGTAAAATTGTCTAAATTTGATATATAAATTTAGCTTTAAATTTTACATGTAAATTTTTTTGCCGACAGAGTATGCAATTAGCTTATTTTAATGTGTAAAACCTTAATAATTAGGGTAAATTCGTGTTGTACCCATAATGGCTACATGTATTTTTTGTAAAATTAAATTCTAGTATTTCCTAAAAACACCTCAATTCATAAGCATTTAGACCTAAAACTAGTGTAATTTTAAGCTCTTGTCTGTGTCAGATTCACCTGGTTTTGGCTTATTTCCAATATTTCACTGTTTGTCACTTTTACCCCTCGTCTCATTCCTGTACACATATATATATATATATATGTATATATATATTATGAATATATATTAATCTATTTATCTATATATATATACATATATATATAAATATTAATAATATATATATATATACATATAGTTATATTTATATAAATACATTAATATTTATATAATATATAAAATTATAGAATTAATGTATTTATATAAATAAGTTTATTTATAACTATAAATTAATATAAATTATTAACTATAATTTACATTAAAAAAAAAACAATGCGTATACGCTCTTAACGGGCCGAAACCGATATGCATTTTTTAATGCTATTGTTTAGTGTGCATGATCATCTGAGTAGAGGGACAGTAGAAGACAGAAAATGTAGGCTTGAATAAGACAAATTGCAAACTCAAATAATACATATCCTAAGGTGGTTAAAATAAGTATAGATGCTCCAAAAGTACTTGTAAATCAGGCCGAAGCACAATAAATTCCTACCAATCTAAGTACAATATGACCGGCTCTTATGTTTGCTGCCAAACGAAATGATAAAGTTAGGGGCCGTACTACAATTCTAGTTGTTTCGATAATTACTAGAAACGGGTTTAGTCAGTCTGGGGCTCCATCTGGGAGTAGATGGGCAATTGTTTTTTTTGGTCTATAAGATGTTCTAGATAGGATAAATCTTAGTCATATGGGAAATCCTAAGGCTAGGGTAAAAATAAGGTGTCTTGATGTTCTAAAAGTATAAGGTACTATACCCATTAAATTGATTATGATTAAGATAATAAATGTAGATGAGATAATTGAGGTTGATCCCTTTAATTGATATCTGAATGTTCGTCTTAATTGAGTAAAAATAGTTGATTTTAGGGGAGTAATAAATGTAGATAGTCGGGAATTTATTATCCAATATCCTGTTTGAATTAAAAGCACTAGTGCTATATTTGTAACAATAAACAAGGAGTTTGTAGGAAATAGTGTATTATATATACATGGGTCAAAAGACGAAAAAATATCTGGTATCATATCAAGACTTAGGTGTACCTATTGAAAACTTTGAAGGTTTTTAGTTTATTTAACTTAAAGTCTTAGCGTTTGCACATGTTATCTCATATATTTATTGATAGTGGATTTAAGATAAAATATAGGAAGTATAATGATGTGAATGTTTGTCCAATGGTAATATATGGGTCTTCTACTGGTCGTCCCCCGATTCATGTGAGAATAGCTCAGGAAGTTGTTAGAATTCAGAATAGGGTTTGATTTATAGGATAAAATCTAAGTCTTCGTTTATTTCTTATTGTGGTTAAGGGTATAATAAATATTACTACAATTGCTGCAAATAGTGCGAGTACTCCTCCAAGTTTATTTGGAATGGATCGTAAAATTGCATATATTCATAAGAAATATCATTCGGGTTTAATATGGATTGGGGTTACTAATGGGTTTGATATAAGAAAGTTTTCAGGGTCTGTGAAAAGGTTTGGTTCAGATAAGACTAGACATGAGAGTCCAGTAATTGCAATTATATACCCTAAGGCATCTTTAATTGAGTAATAGGAGTGAAATGGAATTCGTTCTGAGTCGGCATTAATTCCGATTGGGTTGTTAGATCCAGTTTGGTGAAGGAATATAATGTGTAGAATTGTGGCCCCAATAATGATGAATGGTAGAATGAAGTGAAAGGAAAAGAATCGATTGAGTGTGGCATTATCTACAGCAAATCCCCCTCAAATTCATTCTACTAAGGATTTCCCGATATAGGGGATGGCTGAAAATAGATTAGTAATTACGGTGGCCCCTCAGAATCTTATTTGTCCTCATGGTAGTACATATCCGGTAAATGCTGTAGCTATTGTCAAAATGAATAGAATGACCCCTAAATTTCAAGTTTCATGAAGGTTAAAAGATCCATAGTATATACCTCGACCGGCGTGTAAGTAGATGAATAGGAAAAATATAGAGGCTCCGTTCGCATGAATTGATCGAAGTAGTCAACCGTAGTTTACATCTCGTGAGATGTGGGCTACTGATGAGAAAGCTATTTCGATGTTTGGTGAATAATGTATTCTCAGAAATAGCCCTGTAGCAATTTGAATTACTAAGCATAGGCCTAGTAAAGACCCATAATTTCATCAGATAGAGATATTGTTTGGGGCAGGCAGGTCAATTAAAGATCTATTAATAATTTTAATAGCTGGGTGAGTGGTTCGAAACGGTTTAAACATAGTTGAATGGGCGGAGGGGCCCCCCTGCGCGGTTTGTTAGTTTAACTACAATTACCATTGTTAATAGTAGGGTTAGGGCTAGTATGATGAGGATGGGAGCAGTGTTTGTAGAGTAGAGATAAGTGTTGTCTTGTTGTGTTATTTGTGGGATGGAGATTTTTGTTTTTGTGATAGTGGCAACAGATGTTAGTGTAACCAAAGTCATAATTATGAAGATTGCATTTCTAGTAGTAGGTATCTGCTGATTGGGAGATAGGGCTAGGAAATATGCAAATATTACTAATATGCCACCAACGTAGATTAGAAATACTAGAAATGCATATCACGATCTTATAGAAGTTGCCAATGTTGCAGAAAGTAGTAGTGCCATAGCTAGGATGTTAATTCCCAGCATAATAGGTGTTGTAGATAAATATAATATTATAGTTGATGTGGTTATTAAAATTAGGTATATTATTAGGATCATTTATAATGAGAAGAGTTGAACTTAATCTTCAGGATTCAAAGACCTGTGTGCACCATACACTATATTATAAAGAGCCTCACCAGTAAATGCATAGATATAGGCAGATTCATACTACATCTACAAAGTGTCAGTATCAGGCTGCGGCTTCAAATCCAAAATGATGTCCATTAGAAAAGTGGTGTAAATATGTTCGTAATAGGCAGATAGATAGGAATCTTGATCCAATTAATACGTGTAATCCGTGGAATCCAGTGGCCACAAAGAAGGTTGTTCCATACACCCTATCTGCAATGGTAAATGGTGCGGCTACATATTCCCCAGCTTGAAGTACAGTAAAGTAGACACCTAAAGTAACTGTGACAATTAGTGCTTGAATGGCGTTTGATCATTTTCCTTCTATTAGTCTGTGGTGTGCCCAAGTTACTGTTACACCAGAAGCTAATAGTACAGCTGTATTTAGTAGTGGGATTCTAAAGGGGTTTAGTGGTGTAATACCTGTAGGAGGTCAGGAACACCCGATTTCTGGGGTAGGGGCTAAAGATCTGTGAAAAAATGCTCAGAAGAATGCGAAAAAGAATATTACTTCAGAGGTAATAAATAAAATTATTCCTCACCGTAGTCCTACCGCTACTGGTCTAGTGTGATTTCCTATGTAGGTTCCTTCACGGACTACATCACGTCATCATTGGTACATTGATATAATAATTAGAATAATGGCAAATAGGAAGCATGTGATACCATATCCATGAAATCATCTTGCTAGCCCAATTGTTAAGGTAAAGGCTCCGAGTGAGGATGTTAAAGGTCAGGGTCTATATTCTACTAGGTGAAATGGTTGTCGAATCATTTATGTTTTTTAATTACTAATCTTCTTACTTGGAAGGTAAGTGTACTTCATATACTAAAAACACACAAGAGGGATATACCCGTATATAAATTTACAGTTTATTGTTTAATCTCAACCATCTTGTAAAACTCAACATCATGGCTGTTTACCTCCCCTTACTTTTCTTTGGGATCTTGTTTCAAACGTGTGGAGGTTGGTTCATCAAATGTTGGAAGTAAATAGTAATATAATGGCTCAGAATATAATAATTGCTAATAGTCATCTTATTGGGGATAAATGGGGCATGGAAATACACCGGTTGGCAACTAAGCCTCGACAAGGCATTATTATTTTTTAACTAGCATTTCTATGAATTAAAGTTTGAAATTCATTTTATAAATGATTTTCTATCTACGACTTCTATTGCGATGGGTATGAATGAGTGATTAGCTCCACAGATTTCTGAACATTGTCCATAGAATACGCCTGGATGTCTAGTAGTAAAACCGATTTGGTTTAGTCGTCCCGGCACAGCATCTACTTTAACTCCTAGGGATGGAATTGTTCATGAGTGTAAAACATCTGCTGCTGTAATTAATATTCGGATTTCTAGTTGTATGGGAATAACGATTCGATTGTCTACTTCTAAGAGACGGAAGTCTCCAGGGGTGAGATCTGTTGTTTGTAATATGTATGAATCTATTTCTACATTTATAAAATCTGTATACTCATATCTTCAATATCACTGATGACCAATTGTTTTTACGGTTAAGGATGGATTACTAACTTCATCTGTAATGTATAGAATTCGTAATGATGGTAGTGCTAGTACAAGTAAGATTAAGGCAGGCAGAATGGTTCAAACGGTTTCAATAGTTTGGGCTTCTAGAATATATCGGTTAATATATTTATTAAATATTAGTATAGCTAGTGCGTATCCTACAACTGTTAGTACTAGGGTTAAAATAATTAATGTGTGATCATGAAAGGAAATTAATTGTATTATTACTGAAGATGCGGCGTCTTGAAATATAATTTGTCCTCAATGTGGCATTCTAAGTGAGCTATATTATAGCACGGGCCTAATTAACAGATAGGTGCCTTTGGCATTCACTTAAGTTTGTTTAATTTGGATATGTAATAATTCCTGTTTCTCTTAGATTATGGAAGTCTAGTGGTAGTGTAGTATCTACTCATTCTATTGATGTTGGTAAGTGAGGTCTTGCTACAACTCTTCGCTGGGAAGCAAATGCCTCCCATAGAATAAAAATGAATAATATTAATGCTACAAAAGATAGTAGAGACCCTAGAGATGATACAACATTTCACTTTGTAAATGCATCTGGGTAGTCTGAATATCGTCGTGGTATTCCCCTTAATCCGAGAAAGTGTTGTGGAAAGAAGGTTAAGTTTACCCCAAGGAATATTAAGAAAAATTGAGCATTTGCTCATCGTGTGTGTAGTGTAAGTCCTGATAGTAGAGGGAATCAGTGAGTGAATGCTGCAAAGATGGCAAATACTGCCCCCATTCTTAATACGTAGTGGAAGTGTGCTACTACATAGTAGGTGTCATGAAGGATAATATCTAGTGAGGAATTAGATAAAATAATTCCAGTTAGTCCACCAGTTGTAAATAAGAAAATGAATCCTAGTGCTCATAGTATTGGAGTTTCATATTTAAATTTAGAGCCGTGTAGAGTTGCTAATCATCTAAATACTTTAATTCCTGTAGGAACAGCAATAATTATGGTTGCTGCCGTGAAGTATGCACGTGTATCAACATCAAGTCCTACTGTAAATATGTGATGTGCTCATACGATGAATCCTAGGATAGCAATTCCTAGTATGGCATAAATTATACCAAGTGCTCCGAATGGTTCTAATTTAGCTGTATAGTGGGTTACAATATGTGAGATTGCTCCAAATCCTGGTAGAATTAAAATGTATACTTCTGGGTGCCCAAAGAATCAGAATAGATGTTGATATAGAATTGGATCTCCTCCACCGGCTGGGTCGAAGAAAGATGTATTTAGGTTTCGATCTGTTAGAAGTATTGTAATAGCCCCCGCGAGTACTGGTAGGGATAGAAGTAGTAGGACTACAGTAATTACTACTGCTCATACAAATAGTGGAATTCGTTCTAGTCGTAGACCTGATCAACGTATATTAATTACTGTGGTAATAAAGTTGATAGCTCCAAGGATAGATGATGCCCCCGCTAAGTGAAGGGAAAAAATTGCGAGGTCCACAGATGGTCCAGCATGCGCAATATTTCTTGCTAGGGGTGGATATACTGTTCATCCGGTTCCTGCCCCTTTCTCCACAGCGGCAGAAGATACTAATAGAATTAGAGAGGGTGGTAAAAGTCAAAATCTTATATTATTAAGTCGTGGGAATGCTATATCTGGCGTTCCGAGTATTAGAGGAAGAAGTCAATTTCCAAATCCTCCAATGAATACTGGTATAACTAGAAAGAAAATTATTAAGAATGCATGAGCAGTGACAATTGTGTTATATAGTTGATCTCTGCCCAGGAATGAGCCCGGTTGTCTTAGTTCAATTCGAATAAGGAGTCTTATACCTGCTCCAATTATTCCAGCTCAAATTCCTAAAATGAAGTATAGTGTTCCAATATCTTTATGGTTTGTAGAATATAGTCATCGCAT